ATAATTATTCTAAAAAAGAAGATCAAACCCATCTAGTTAATAAAAAATTGTTATTAAAAGAAATTTCTAAAATAGTTCCTCGAGACTCATATAAATTAATTGAACATTTAGAACAAGAAGACGAAGAATACGAAGAAAATATAGTGGAGGATTATCATATTCTTTCAAGAGAAACCAAACGTGTAGTACTTTTTAATGATAACCTACCAAATGGAAATAGTTATATTAATACGAAAAATATCGATAACCTTGATTATGATCAAATAGATGAAGTGGCTTTGCTAGATTATTCACAAGAATCAGATTTTGATCGAGACATAATCAAAGGTTCTATGCGCCCTCAAAGACGTAAAACTATTGTTTTTAAACTTTTTCAAGGAAACTTACATTCACCCCTTTTTTTTGACAGAATAGGCAAACCTTTTTTTTTTTCTTTTGATCTTTTCAACCTGATACAAATTTTTTTAAAAAGGTGGAGACGGCAAAAGAACGAATTCAAAATATTAGATTATACAAAGGAAAATACACGAGAAAATGATAAAAACGAAGAGAACATAAGAGAAAAATGGGAAAGTAGAAAAATAAAGGAAAAAACACGTATAGAAATAGCAGAAAGCTGGGATAGTATTCTGTTTGCTCAAGTAATAAGAAGTTCTTTCTTAATAACTCAATCAATTATTCGAAAATATATTGTCATACCTTCATTGATAATAACAAAAAATCTTATCCGTATATTATTATTTGAATTTCCCGAATGGTCCGAGGATTTCAAAGATTGGAATAAAGAAATGCATATTAAATGTACCTATAATGGTGTTCCAGTATCAGAAAAAGAATTTCCGAAAAACTGGTTAACAGAGGGTATTCAGATAAAGATCCTATTTCCTTTTCGTCTTAAACCGTGGCACCGATCTAAACTACAATCTCCTAAAAAAAATTCAACGAAAAAAAAAGAACAACGACAACAAACAAAATTTTGTTTTTTAACAGTTTTGGGAATGGAAGTTGAATTACCTTTTAGTTCTCCCCGAAAACGACTTTTCTTTTTTGAACCCATTTTTCAAGAACTTAAAAAAAAAATGAAAAAAAGGAAAAAGAAGCGTTTTAAAATTATAAAATTTTTTAAAGCAAGAACAAACTTACTTTTTCTAAAAGAACTACTAAAACAATTCTCCAAAATAACGAATTTAAATAAAAAACGAATAAATAGAGAAATATCAATATACCTGTCGAATGAAGCTAAAAAAGAAAAAAAATTGAGAATTAGTAATCAAATAATTGATGAATTGTCTATTCCTCTTCGATCTATTGATTGGACAAAGGATTCATTTAGAGAACAAACAATGAAAGATCTGATTGATATAACAAACACATTAATAAATAAAACAGACACAATTATAAAAGAAAAAAAAAAAGAGTTTAGAACTTCAAAGAAAAATATTAGTCCTAACAAAATAAGTTCTGATCATAAAAGATTACAATCAGCCAACATAAAATGGAAAATTTTAAAAAAAAGAAATATTGAATTAATTCGTAAATTACACCAGTTTATCAAAGTTTTGAATGAAAAGATATATATATATATCTTTTTAGGGATGATTAATATCCCCAGAATTAATACACAACTCTTGATTGAATCAATAAAAAAAAAAATAAAAAAATACATTTCCAATAATGAAGAAAATCAACAAATAATTGATAAAACAAATCAAAATATAACTCACTTTATTGAAACTATAAATAAATCCGTTTTTTATATTAATAATAAGAATACAAATCTCTTTTTTGATTTATCATACTTGTCTCAAGCATATGTATTTTACAAATTATCACAAACCGAAGTTATTAACTTATCTAAGTTAAGATCCATCTTTCAATATCACGGAACATCTATTTTTCTTAAGAATGAAATAAAAGATTATTTTGTTGAAGTCCAAAGAATATTTCATTCCGAATTTAAACAAAAGAATTTTAAAAATCCTGGAATGAATCAATCGAAAAACTGGTTACAAGGTCATTATGAATACGATTTATATCCGATTAAATGGGCCAGATTAATACCTAAAAAATTTAGAAATAGAGTCAATGAAGGTCGTATGTTCAAAAATACGTCTTTAACAAAATGTGATTCCTATGAAAAAAATAGCTTAATTCAGTATAAAAAAAAAAATTATTTTGAAACATACTACGCATTACCCAATCAAAAAGATAATTTTCAAAAAGACTATATATATAATCTCTTATCATATAAATCTATTAATTACGAAGATAAAAAAGATTCATATATTTATGGATTACCAGTACAAGTAAATAATAAGAAAAAAATGTATTATATTTACAATAACGATCAAAAAAAATTATTTGATATGCTAGAATGTATCGCTATCAATAATTATCTAGTAGCAGATAATATTATACCTATTAATAAAAATTCGGATAGAAAATTTTTTGATTGTGAAATTTTACATTTTGGTCTTAAAAAGAAGACCTCAATATCGTCCTGGATCAATATTGAGGCGGGTAACAACAGTAATAAAAATAATAAACCTGGGGTTTATAATTATAAAATAATCAATAAAATTGATAAGAACGTTTTTTTTGATTGGATGGGAATGAATCAAGAAATAGTAAGTTGTTCCATATCGAATTTTGAACTTTGGTTCTTCCCAGAAATTGTAAAACTTTATAATGCATATAGGATTAACCCGTGGATCATACCAATTAAATTCTTTTTTTATAATTGGAATGTAAATGATACTTTTAGTAAAAATCTCATTGGAAAGAAAAAACAATATATTTTTATATCATCAAATGAACAAACTCTTGAATTTGAAAAAAAAAAAAATCAAGTCGAAAGAGAATCCGTGGCCCAAGAGGATCTTGAATCAATTATGTCAAACCAAGAAAAATATGTTCAAGAAGAGTATGCAGAATCAGATCTGAAAAAACGTAGAAATAAAAAGCACTACAAGAAAAATACAGAAGTAGAACTTGATTTCTTACTAAAAAGATATTTGTGTTTTCAATTAAAATGGAATAATTCCGTAAATCAAAGAATGATCAATAACATAAACGTATATTGTCTCCTGCTTAGATTAATAAACCCAAGAGAAATTGCGATATCCTCTCTTCAAAGGGGAGAAATTCGTCTGGATATTCTTATAATTCATAAGGATTTAACTCTTACAAAATTGATCAAAAAGGGAATATTGATTATCGAACCAGTTCGTCTATCGGTAAAAAACGATGGACAATTTATTATGTATCAAACTCTAGGTCTTTCATTAGTTCATAAGAATAAATTTCAAAGAAACCAAGAAAAAAGCTATGGGGATAAGAATAGTTTTGATGAACCCATTGCAATACATCAAAAAAGGATTGAAAATAGATATAAAAAAAATGCTGATTTCCTTGTTCCTGAAAATATTTTATCCTCTAGGGTTTGTAGAGAGTTTAGAATTTTAAGTTGTTTCAATTCTAAGAATGGAAAAAATATCCATAGAAATAAAGCATTTTATAATCCAAATAGAGTGAAAAATCGTGTTCATGTTTTAGATAAAAGTAAACATCTTGATAGATATAATAATAAACTAATTAAATTAAAACTCTTTCTTTGGCCCAATTATCGATTAGAAGATTTAGCTTGTATGAATCGTTATTGGTTTGATACAAATAATGGCAGTCGTTTTAGTATGATACGAATATATATGTATCTACAATTGCAAATTCGTTAATGCGAGATTTTGACAATATGTGTACTATATTTAGTATCTGAAGAAAAAAAAAAGCATCTCCGTTATCTTACGTTTTGATACAGAATATTACTTTAATTCAATGTAAATGTACAAATTAATCAATAACATTTTATTATTGAAATTTTTATTTTCAGTGTAACTATTTTTGTGTGTGTGTAAAAATATACCATCCTTTTTATATCTTAATTTATATCCTAATTCCATTTTCAAAAAAGGATTGAGTATTAATTAATAATGTATTTTTTTTGACAAAAAGAAAAATCGAAATTTGTTGAAATACAAAACAAAATTGAAATCAGTGACAATGCTAATTGTATATTATTACTCATCAATAAATAAAATATATATATATATAATATCTAAAACTATAAGGAATTTTTTTTATGATAAAAAACACATTGATCTCAGTTATTTCGAAAGAAGAAAAAAGGGGGTCTGTTGAATTTCAAGTATTAAGTTTCACGAATAAGATACGAAGGCTTACTTCACATTTGGAATTGCACAAAAAAGACTATTTATCTCAAAGGGGTCTACGTAAAATTCTGGGAAAACGCCAAGGGTTACTGTGTTATTTGTCAAAGAAAAATAGAATACATTATAAAGAATTAATTAAGCAATTGGATATTCGGGAGTCAAAAACTCGTTAATTTAAAAAGTAATTTTGAATTATTTGATTTATTAGATATTGAATTTTGTTAGATATTCAATTTGAATCAACTTATTTGTGTTTTCGGCAATTCATGGAAAAATGAATCGAGGAAAAACTTATGACTGGACCAGCTACAAGAAAAGACCTCATGCTAGTCAATATGGGCCCCCACCACCCATCAATGCACGGTGTTCTTCGACTCATCGTCACTTTAGACGGTGAAGACGTTATTGACTGTGAACCAATATTGGGTTATTTACATAGAGGAATGGAAAAAATTGCGGAAAACCGAACAATTATACAATATCTACCTTATGTAACACGTTGGGATTATTTAGCTACTATGTTCACAGAAGCAATAACCATAAATGGACCAGAACAGTTGGTAAATATTCAAGTACCTAAAAGAGCCAGCTATATCAGAGTTATTATGTTGGAGTTAAGTCGTATAGCTTCTCATCTGTTATGGCTTGGCCCTTTTATGGCCGATATTGGCGCACAGACTCCTTTCTTCTATATTTTCAGAGAAAGAGAATTTGTCTATGATCTATTCGAAGCTGCCACCGGAATGAGAATGATGCATAATTTTTTTCGTATCGGGGGAGTCACAGCTGATCTACCTCATGGCTGGATAGATAAATGTTTGGATTTCTGCGATTATTTTTTGAAAGAAGTTGCTGAATATCAAAAACTTATTACAAAAAATCCTATTTTTTTAGAACGAGTTGAGGGCGTAGGCATTATTGGTGGAGAAGAAGTAATAAATTGGGGTTTATCAGGACCAATGCTGCGAGCTTCAGGGATACAATGGGATCTTCGTAAAGTTGATCATTATGAGTGTTATGACGAATTTGATTGGGAAGTTCAATGGCAAAAAGAAGGAGATTCATTAGCTCGTTATTTAGTTAGACTTGGTGAAATGATGGAATCCATAAAAATTATTCAACAGGCTTTGGAAAAAATTCCAGGGGGACCTTATGAAAATTTAGAAAGCCGATGTTTTGATAGAGAAAGGTATCCGGAATGGAATGATTTTGAATATAGATTCATTAGTAAAAAACCTTCGCCTACTTTTGAGTTGCCGAAACAAGAACTTTATGTGAGAGTCGAAGCTCCAAAAGGGGAATTGGGCATTTTTCTGATAGGGGATCAGGGTAGTTTTCCTTGGAGATGGAAAATTCGACCACCAGGTTTTATCAATTTGCAAATTCTTCCTCAGTTAGTTAAAAGAATGAAATTGGCCGATATTATGACAATACTAGGTAGCATAGATATCATTATGGGAGAAGTTGACCGTTAAAATGATAATTAATACAACAAATGTACAAGATATCAATTCTTTTTCAAGATTGGAATCCTTAAAAGAGGTCTATGAAATTATATGGGTGCTTGTCCCTATTTTTACTCCTATATTCGGAATCACAATAGGTGTACTAGTAATTGTATGGTTAGAAAGAGAAATATCCGCAGGGATACAACAACGTATTGGACCTGAATATGCGGGCCCGTTGGGAGTTCTTCAAGCTTTAGCAGATGGTACAAAACTGCTTTTAAAAGAAAATCTTCTTCCATCTAGAGGGGATACTCATTTATTCAGTATCGGACCATCCATAGCAGTTATATCAATTCTACTAAGTTATTCAGTAATTCCTTTTGGTTATCGCCTTGTTTTAGCCGATCTCAATATTGGTGTTTTTTTATGGATTGCCATTTCAAGTATTGCTCCTATTGGACTTCTTATCTCAGGATATGGTTCAAATAATAAATATTCTTTTTTAGGTGGTCTACGAGCTGCTGCTCAATCAATTAGTTATGAAATACCATTAACTCTATGTGTATTATCAATATCTCTACGTGCGAGTCGTTAAGACATAAACTTCTCCTATTTTTTAAGAGTTAAAATGAATTGAATAGTTTTCTATTCATTATTTATATTAATGAACTAAAGAACTAAATTAGATAGTTATATGAGTGAAATAAAACAGCTTATACTTATAGAAAAAAGAATTCGCAGTAAAAAAATTGAGTCTCATTTTCTAGGTATAAGAGTTAAGCGGAAATAAACATAATAAAAAGAGAACTTTTATCCCAAGATTGGTTAATTAATTATCCCGTCTTGAAGCGGACTCAAAAAAAAAAGATCAACCCTAGTGAATTTTCACTATTATTTGTATGTACTAGTATACATCTATTACCATAATACGCGCGATTGAACAAAAATGAGTGGATGGTTAGAAACACCAAAATATGCAAAGGATTAGTAATAGAGATTTTCAAAATTATCCAAAATAAGAGAAGAGAAACATTTTTTTTTTTTCAAAATGGATAATAAAAAAAGAATACTAATTGGGGCTTTAAATTCGTAGAAATGATTAGGCAGTACTCCCCACGATTCCGATCCAGAATATGCTTCTATCTACCCATTAACTAAATGACTATCCAAAACGAAATAATCCCTTATTTCATAAGTTCCCCCCCTTTTTTTTTCTGAGAAACAAGAATAGGAACGAAAAAAAAAAAAAAATAGAAAGAATACAAGTACAAAAAAAGATATCTTTTTTTTTTTTTCTTTATTGACGAACTAATGGAATGGTTATTTTGTTTTCGTAATTAAAACCGCTGGATTATTTGTATTTCTAAAAAAAGTATTTTAGTGAAGAATTAAGTTATTACTCAACGAAGAAAAATTTAAATTTTTAAAGAGGATGAGATCAATTCAGAAGTAATTTTTTTATTTATTATTTTATTTTTTATTCAAATAAAACTAAAACAGACAGAATTCCATTGATTTAATTTTGGAATACACGATAGATAGATTTTGATACTATATTATCCGACAAAACATACATATCAAGATAAATAATATCGACTAACTACTTAAATTTATTTATATCTTTTGAGGAGCCGTATGAAGTGAAAATCTCATGTACGGTTCTGTAATAGCGATGAGAACAGTAATGTTATTGGCGACTATAATTATCTAACAGTTCAAGTACAGTTGATATAGTTGAAGCTCAATCAAAATATGGTTTTTTGGGGTGGAATTTGTGGCGTCAACCTATAGGGTTTATGATTTTTTTAATTTCTTCCTTAGCAGAATGTGAAAGATTACCTTTTGATTTACCAGAAGCAGAGGAAGAATTAGTAGCGGGTTATCAAACAGAATATTCGGGTATAAAATTTGGTTTATTTTACGTTGCTTCCTATCTAAATCTATTAGTTTCTTCATTATTAGTAACAGTTCTTTATTTGGGCGGTTGGGATATATCTATTCCGTACATATTAAATTCTTCACTTTTTGAAATAAACAAAGCAGGTGGACTCTTTGTAATGACAATTGGTATCTTTATTACATTAGTTAAAACTTATTTGTTCTTGTTCATTTCTATCACAACAAGATGGACTTTACCCAGACTAAGAATGGATCAATTATTAAATCTTGGATGGAAATTTCTTTTACCTATTTCTCTCGGTAATTTATTATTAACAACTTCTTTCGAACTCTTTTCACTATAAAGGAATACAATGTTTTATATTCACGACTTATGTCAACCAAGAGAAAGAAACAAACATCAAATTATTCATAGATATTACAATATGTTCCCTATGATAACTGGGTTCATGAATTATGGTCAACAAACAGTACGAGCTGCAAGATACATTGGTCAAAGTTTCATGATTACTTTATCCCACGCAAATCGTTTGCCTGTAACTATTCAATATCCTTACGAAAAATTAATAACATCCGAGCGTTTCCGCGGTCGAATCCATTTCGAATTTGATAAATGTATTTCTTGTGAAGTATGTGTTCGTGTATGTCCTATAGATCTACCCGTTGTTGATTGGAAATTGGAAACTTATATTCGAAAGAAACAATTGCTTAATTACAGTATTGATTTTGGAATCTGTATATTTTGTGGTAACTGCGTTGAATATTGTCCAACAAATTGTTTATCCATGACAGAAGAATATGAACTTTCTACTTATGATCGTCATGAATTGAATTATAATCAAATTGCTTTGGGTCGTTTACCAATGTCAGTAGTTGACGATTCTACAATTCGAACAATTTCAAATTCTACTGAAATTCCAATAAAAAAGAAGTAAATCCCTTGATTAAATGGTAATTAGAAATTACTCAATTTCTGTTTTAATCTAAAAGAATGAGGTTTCTTTCGTGTTGTTTGTTTGGTCACTAACAAAAAATCAAAATTTTTGATTAATCAGAATTGCAGCTTTTTTTGGATTAAAAATATATTAATAATTGAAAAAAAAAAAAGGATATTAATAATATCTGGAATTATTTCAAAATACATAATTTCGAAATACTCTTTTTCATATAAAAAATAAAGTGAATCCAATAAAAGTACATAGATTAATTCACAACCTTTCAGATTAAATTACGAATTGATCAACAATTTTTTTTCCTGGTCGAGTCAATAAGTTCATGAAAAATATTTCTATTTATTTATTATTGTACATATAATGGATTTGCCTGGACCGATACATGATTTTCTTTTAGTCTTGTTGGGATCAGGTCTTATATTAGGAAGTATGGGTGTCGTATTACTTACCAACTCAATTTATGCTGCTTTTTCATTGGGACTGGTTCTTGTTTGTATATCTTTTTTTTATATTTTATCAAACTCCCATTTTGTAGCTGCTGCGCAACTTCTTATTTATGTGGGCGCTATAAATGTTTTAATTATATTTGCTGTGATGTTTATGAAGGGTTCAGAATATTCCAAAGATTTGAATCTTTGGACCATTGGAAGTGGAGTTACTTTGCTGGTTTGTACAAGTATTTTTGTTTCACTAATGAATACTATTCTAGATACGTCATGGTATGGGATTATTTGGACTACAAGATCAAATCAGATTCTAGAGCAAGATTTGATAAGTACTAGTCAACAAATTGGAATTCATTTATCAACAGATTTTTTTCTTCCATTTGAACTCATTTCAATAATTCTTTTAGCTGCTTTGGTAGGTGCAATTGCCGTGGCTCGCCAGTAATTAATCTTTAGAACTAGCAACTGCAATCTAAATACTAAATAAAACTTTGTTCTAGGTTATCACACCCATACCCTTTCTTTACTTTCACTTTAATTAAGTATATTTTTGAAAATTGTTTCTGTCTAAATTCTTTTTTTTATTCGATCTATTACCAATAGATTTCCCTTGTTCTGTACTTTTTTTAGTCAATCGAATTGAATTTTAAAAATTGTTACTTATATTGAAATGAATCGAAATTGATAAGGAGTTGGTCAATGATGCTAGAACATGTACTTGTTGTAAGTGCCTATTTATTTTGTATTGGTATCTATGGATTGATCACAAGCCGAAACATGGTTAGAGCCCTTATGTGTCTTGAACTGATCCTGAATGCAGTTAATATAAATTTGGTAACATTTTCTGATTTTTTTGATAGTCGTCAATTAAAAGGTAATATTTTCTCCATTTTTTGTATAGCTATTGCAGCCGCTGAAGCAGCTATTGGACCAGCTATTGTTTCGTCAATTTATCGTAACAGAAAATCAACTCGTATTAATCAATCGAATTTGTTAAATAAGTAGTCTTCATTAGATAAATGATGATATTCATCAAGTTGAATTATCTTTTTATCCGTAGAATAGGATACATAATGTATGACGAAAACGTAAGAAATTAAAGTATCTTGGCCCTATCGCATGATTCAATCTCATAGTAAGTTTAGGTTGATTAGATAAATTATAATAAATTATTGATTCATCTGGTATCTAAATAATGATTAATTTAAAGCTTTATTACTAGATTGAAAATTGATGATGTTCCAAAATTTATAGATCCAATGTCACATTCAGTAAAGATTTATGATACATGTATAGGGTGTACTCAATGTGTCCGAGCTTGTCCCACAGATGTATTAGAAATGATACCTTGGGACGGATGTAAAGCTAAGCAAATTGCTTCTGCTCCAAGAACAGAAGACTGTGTTGGTTGTAAGAGATGTGAATCCGCTTGTCCAACGGATTTCTTGAGTGTTCGAGTTTATTTATGGCATGAAACAACTCGAAGCATGGGTCTAGCTTATTGATACATGCGAGAAAACCATACTTGAATACATTTGATTTTTTTTTTACTGACAACAACTCGTGCTCGAAAATATATATATTTTCGAGCACGAGTTGTTCTAGTCCAAGTGTATCTTGTTTTTACTACGAATTATTTTCCTTGGTTAACAATAGTTGTAGTTTTGCCAATATTTTTCGGTTCCCTACTTTTCTTTCTCCCTCATAAAGGAAATAAGGTCATTAGGTGGTATACTATATGTATATGCTTTTTAGAACTCCTTATAACAACCTATACATTTTTTTATCATTTTGAATTTGACGATCCATTAATTCAATTGACAGAGGATTATAAATGGATCCATTTTTTGAATTTTTACTGGAGATTGGGAATAGATGGTCTTTCTATAGGACCTATTTTACTGACGGGGTTTATCACCACTTTAGCTACTTTAGCGGCTTGGCCAGTTACGCGGAATTCTCGATTATTCCATTTCCTAATGTTAACTATGTATAGCGGTCAAATCGGATCATTTTCTTCTCGAGATCTTTTACTTTTTTTTCTCATGTGGGAATTCGAATTAATTCCTGTTTATTTACTTCTATCAATGTGGGGAGGAAAGAAACGTTTGTATTCAGCTACAAAATTTATTTTGTACACTGCAGGGAGTTCTATTTTTTTGTTAATGGGAGTTTTGGGTATTGGTTTATATGGTTCTAACGAACCAACATTCAATTTTGAAACATCAGCTAATCAATCGTATCCTGTCGCACTGGAAATAATATTTTATATTGGATTTCTTATTGTTTTTGCTGTCAAATCACCGATTATACCCTTACATACATGGTTACCAGACACACATGGAGAGGCACATTACAGTACTTGTATGCTTCTAGCCGGAATCTTATTAAAAATGGGAGCATATGGATTAGTTCGCATCAATATGGAATTATTACCCTACGCTCATTCTATATTTTCTCCCTGGTTGATCATAGTAGGGATAATTCAAATAATCTATGCAGCTTCAACATCTCCTGGTCAACGTAATTTAAAAAAAAGAATAGCTTATTCTTCCGTATCTCATATGGGTTTCATAATTATAGGAATTGGATCTATAAGCGATGCAGGACTCAATGGATCTATTTTACAAATAATTTCTCATGGATTTATTGGTACTGGGCTTTTTTTCTTAGCGGGAACAGGTTATGATAGAATACGCCTTGTTTATCTTGACGATATGGGAGGAATGGCTATACCAATTCCTAAAATATTTACGACTTTCAGTATTTTATCGATGGCTTCCCTTGCATTACCGGGAATGAGTGGTTTTGTTGCAGAACTCATAGTCTTTTTTGGAATTATTACCAGCCCAAAATATCTTTTAATGACAAAAATATTAATTCTTTTTGTAATGGCAATTGGAATGATATTAACTCCTATTTATTTATTATCCATGTTACGCCAGATGTTCTATGGATACAAACTTTTTAATGTTCAAAATTTTTCTTTTTTTGATTCAGGACCGCGAGAGTTGTTTGTTTCGATCTCTATCCTTTTACCAATAATAGGTATTGGTATTTATCCAGATTTTGTTTTATCACTATCAGTTGATAAAGTTGAAGCTATTTTAGCTAATTATTTTTATAGATAATTTTCTTTACATAAACATAAAAATAAATAAACCAGCAATACAATATTGAAATAATAATGATTTCAAAAGGAATTTGTTGTAGAAAATAAGTGAAAAAAAAAAAAAAAATGAATTGGACTTGCAACCATATACATTTGGATTTTCTGAGAACCATTTGAATCAAGTAATGTAGTGATTCAAATGGTTCGCTTTCTCCATGATTTAGACAAATTTTTCTTATATATATATACTGTTCTATGTTTAGATTCGTTAGGTCCTTTCTTCAATTCAATTAGATGTTTAATGTAAATGAACCATAACTATGTAGCCCTATCCCTAATAAATTGACCCCAAAATAGCATATCCAAATTATAAGAAAACCCATAGAGGCCACAATTGCAGAATTTATACTTTCAAAATTTTTATTTGTTCTAATATGTAAATAAATTGCGAATATGGTCCAAGTAATAAATGCCCACGTTTCCTTTGGATCCCAATTCCAATATGATCCCCAGGCCTCATTAGCCCATACTGCTCCTGAAAGAATACCTATGCTTAAAAAGATAAACCCTATACTAATAGTACGATAACTCCAATGATCTAATTGATCAATCAATTGAGACTTGTAATAATTATTAGAATAAAATAAATAAGTGTTTTTTAAAACATTGTTTCCGTCGTTCATGTATTGGATCTCACCCAAGGAAAATGACTTATTTAAAAAATAACTGTTTTTACCAAAAATTCTTATGACTTTTTGAAATGTAATGACTACAAGAGCTAATGAAAATAATGATCCACATAAAAGAGATGCATAACCCAATACCATCATACTTACATGCATCATTAACCAATGAGATTGAAGAGCCGGGACTAATATTTCGGATTGATGCATGTAAGTTAAAAATATTGAAGTAGAAAAACCTTGAGTAAAAATAGTACTTGGCATGGTTATTGAACTTAAACTAAAATAGTTTTTTTTTTTTTTGAAATATGTAACCATATGAATAATGGAAAAACTCCATGAAAGAAATAGTAATGATTCAGATAAATCACTTAATGGTAAATGTCTCAAATAAATCCAACGACTAACTAATAATCCAGTTATAAAAAAAAAAGTAGTTATCATTCCTTTTTCTGCGGAAGCATATAGTCCTACAATTTCATCAACTAATAAGGTTATCAAAGGAATTGTAATTACAATTGAAACGACTGAAAGGGATATATGAGTTAATATATGTTCTACAGTTGAAAATATCATAAAAAAAATGGGGGGGGGGAGATCTATCAATTATAAGAATAGAAATCGGGAACTGAATTCATTATATTATAGTCCTTATTCTTTTATAATACCTTATTCTTTTATAAAATTTTGAATTTATAAAATAAATTGGTATGCCGCTACTCGGATTCGAACCGAGATGCTCTAGCACTGCTTCCTAAGAGCAGCGTGTCTACCGATTTCACCATAGCGGCTTTCTCGAAATCATAATAACTTTTTTTGATTCAATCGTCGAGATTGAAAGAATCAATTCAATGTAATATTTTTTAGAAAATAAAAAACTGGATAAAAAAATTTAAGTAAAAAAAAAATTGTATATTTGTATCGCTTCCAATTTTAGCTAAGTATTACACTCAAAAAATTGATCGAAATATTTGTATAGCTTTGTATTAATTGTTAAAGTTGTTATTGTGTAAAGAATTTATCTTACGATTTAGAAAATTTATTTAATTAGGTATTGTTCAGTATTGGGGAAATAGATTATATAATCTAAGAAATATCTAATAATATATTTAAATATAATAATAAAGTTATTATTTCTATCAGAATTTCCATTGTACCATAATTCAATAAATCTTTTCTAAATTTATAGATATTTTGATTAATATTCTAGTCTCCGCAGGGAATCCTTTTTTTATCACTTCAAATTAGTATAGCATTGCTTATATAAAAAATCCACCTAAACCTAAAGAAGAAAAAAAAAGTTTTCAATTTTATCAACTAATTTCATAATTTGAATAACTTATTCATTTTGAATAAAAAATTTATTACTAGATTTTCTATATTTATATTTATAGAATAAAATATATAATCAAATAAAAATGAAAATGAAGAAAAAATTTTTTGTTTAGGGTCGATGGGGATTCTTATTTTCCCCATCCCAAAAATGAAAGAACAAACATGCTAAAACTAAAATTAAAGGTAAAACCTTGTTTATTCTTTTTTCTTTAAACTTTATTTCTGAAGTTAAGTTTTTTCTTTTTCAAAAAGTATCCGTTTTTCTTTTTTTTTTTTTAGAATTTAGTAAACAAACTTCTTTTTAGTTTACATACCCTAAAGAAAAAAAAAGAATTCAATATAGATCCCATTAGGAAATAATAATTTTTTTTTATTAATTCTTTTTAATTTAACTAGTCTCTTTTTTCATTTAAAAGGATTCAGATTATTAGAATGTTTATTTTTTTATTTATTTGATTTGTCGCACAAAAAAACTTTTTGAATTCCCTGTAGAAAGAGATTTTGCTAATGAAAAAGCTTTCAACGCTGCCCAATACCCTTTGCTTTTCCAAATATTTTTACGAATCCGTTTTTTTGATATAGAAGTGCGCTTTTTTGGAACTGCCATTTTAAAATTAAAATAAGTTATTCATTTCTATAGTTGGATGTGAAAGACATATTTTGCTTAAAAAAAAAATTATTCGTTACTATACTATTTATTTACTATACTATATATTATATATTTGTTCTTTTCATTCGATTCCTTTCATAATCTAAGGATTCTATGAAAATCCATTAAAATGTATTATGAGAAACAAACATAAAAGAAAGACAAAAAGTATAATAATAATATATTATTATTGCAAAAAAGAATACAACAAGAAAAGAGTCTAATCGAGTCTGGTCTGGCATTGTCTATTTTCGCCGTCTTCCATTTCTATATGAATGGAATATACATGTCATAAAATAGATCGAAAACTCAACCTTTCTATTTATATGAACTTAATTTGAATTTTTTAATTCAACTGAAACTAGTAATTCATTTGGTAAAGAATATTTTTTTTTATTTCATATTTTACTAATTCCTTTAGTAAATCCTTTTATAATTTATTTATATCAAAGTATTAGTATATATAATTTTTTTTTTATTGAAAAAAAATCCATTCAGTTCAAAAGATAATTGGTTAATGATTTTAAATAAACGAACGAAAAAAAAAAGAGTTCGGATTTTTTTTTGGTTTGGGCAATTCATACAATTTTTTTTTTTGTATAATTATTTTTCCTTCCTCTATAAACCGTGTTCAATAAATAAAAAGTTTTGTAATGCGTAAAAAATAATAATACAAATTTTTAATTTTCTATATCGTCAGAACAAAATAAAGAAATAGAAGTTTTTACTAAAAATTTAATTTTAGTATATTATGGGAACAATTCTAAGTTCTTGATTGAAAATATTTGAAGTATTTGAAAAAATTAAGAATAATTAAGAATACAAAATTCTATTTCATTTTTACATATTTTAATTTGTTATTAACTGACCCTTTTCAAAACAAAAAAAAAAACAAGTTCGTGAATCAGAAATAATAAATTAGTAAATAGTAAAAAAATATTTTTTTATGGAATATACATATCAATATTCGTGGATCATACCTTTTATTTCACTTCCAGTTCTTATGTTACTAGTAGGGGGGCTATTTCTTTTTCCAACGTCAACAAAAAAACTTCGACGTATATGGTCTTTTACTAGTGTTCTCTTTTTAAGTATAGTGATGATTTTTTCATTTTATTTGTTTATTCATCAAATAAGTAACAGTTATGTTTATCAATATGTATGGTCTTGGACTATCAATAATGATTTTTCTTTAGAGTTTGGCTACTTGATTGATCCACTTACTTCTATTATGTCATTATTAATTACTACTGTTGGGATTTTGGTTCTTATTTATAGTGACAATTATATGTCTCATGATCAAGGATATTTGAGATTTTGTGCTTATATGATTTTTTTCAATACTTCAATGTTGGGATTAGTTACTAGTTCTAATTTGGTACAAATTTATATTTTTTGGGAATTGGTTGGAATGTGTTCGTATCTATTAATAGGTTTTTGGTTTACACGACCTATTGCGTCGAATGCTTGTCAAAAGGCATTTGTAACGAATCGTGTGGGGGATTTTGGTTTATTATTAGGGATTTTAGGTCTTTATTGGACAACAGGTAGTTTTGAATTTCGTGATTTGTTTCAAATATTCAATAACTTGATTTCTAATAATGAGGTTCATTTTTTATTTGTTAGTTTATGTGCCTTCCTATTATTTTCTGGTGCAGTTGCTAAATCTGCTCAATTTCCCCTTCATGTGTGGTTACCTGATGCCATGGAGGGACCTACCCCCATTTCGGCTCTTATCCATGCTGCTACCATGGTAGCAGCGGGAATTTTTCTTGTCGCTCGGTTTATTCCTCTTTTCATAGTCATACCTTACATAATGAATATAATAGCTTTGATCGGTATAATAACAGTACTTTTTGGAGCTACTTTAGCTCTTGCTCAAAAAGATATTAAGAGAAGCTTAGCTTATTCTACAATGTCCCAATTGGGTTATATGATGTTAGCTTTGGGTATAGGGTCTTATCGAGCTGCTTTATTTCATTTGATTACTCATGCTTATTCAAAAGCTTTGTTGTTTTTAGGATCAGGTTCCATTATTCATTCAATGGAATTGGTTGTTGGATATTCTCCAGATAAAAGTCAGAATATGGTTCTTATGGGTGGTTTAACAAAGCATGTCCCAATTACAAAATTTTTTTTTTATTAGGTACACTTTCTCTTTGTGGTATTCCACCCCTTGCCTGTTTTTGGTCTAAAGATGAAATTCTTAATGATAGTTGGTTATATTCACCAATTTTTGCAATAATAGCCCTTTCCACAGCGGGACTAACTGCATTTTATATGTTTCGTATCTATTTACTTACTTTTGAAGGACATTTAAACCTTTATTTTAAAAATTATAGCGGAAAAACAAATAAATTCCTTTATTCAATATCTTTATGGGGTAAAAAAGGATCAAAAATAATGAGAAAAAAAAATTGTTTATTATCCTTATTAACAATAAATAATCATCAGAGTTCTTTGAAAAAGCTATATCAAATGAATACTGCGGGAAAAAATACGATACATCCTTTTGTTACTATTTCTCATAGTGATACTAAAACTATTATTTCCTATCCTTATGAATCGGATAATACTATGCTTTTTCCTATGTTTTTGTTAACTTTATTTATTTTGTTTGTTGGTATCCTAGGAATTCCTTTCAATCAATTGAATCAAGAAAGAATAGATTTTGATATATTAGACAAATTATTAACTCCGTCTATAAATCTTTTACATGAAAGTTCAAATAATTTAGTGAATTGGT